TTTTCGTCGAGACATAATCAAAGGTTCAATGCGAGCCCAAAGATGTAAAACAGTTATTTGGGAACTTTTTCAAGCAAATGCACATTCTCCGCTTTTTTTGGACAGAATAGACAAATCACACCCTTTTTTTTTTGATATCTCCGAACTGATAAAACTCATTTTTAGAAATTGTATAGGAAAGGGAGCAGAATTCAAAATTTCAGATTATACAGAAGAAGAAATAAAAGAAAGGGAAAAAAAGGAAAAGGACAAAAAAGAAGAGAACAAAAGAAAAGAGAAAGCGCGGATAGAAGTAGCAGAAGCCTGGGATACCATTCCATTTGCTCAAGTAATAAGAGGTTCCATGTTAATAACTCAATCGATTCTTAGAAAATATATTATATTACCGTCATTGATAATAGCTAAAAATATTGGCCGTATGCTATTATTACAATTTCCTGAGTGGTCTGAGGATTTAAATGAATGGAATAAAGAAATGCATGTTAAATGCACCTATAATGGTGTTCAATTATCAGAAACAGAATTTCCGAAAAATTGGTTAATAGACGGTATTCAAATAAAGATGCTATTTCCTTTCTGTCTGAAACCCTGGCACAGATCTAAGCCACGGTCCTCTCATATAGATCGAATCAAAAAGAAAGGACAAAAAGATGATTTTTTTTTTTTAACGGTTTGGGGAATGGAAGCTGAACTTCCTTTTGGTTCTCCCCAAAAACGGCCTTCCTTTTTTGAACCCATTTTTAAGAAACTCGAAAAAAAAATTGGAAAATTGAAAAAAAAGTATTTTATATTTCTAAAAGTTTTAAAAGAAAGAACAAAATTTCTAAATATCTCAAAAAAAACAAAAAAATGGATTATCAAGGGCATTCCGTTTTTAAAAAAAATAAAAAAAGAACTCTCAAAAGTAAATCCAATTCTATTATTTAGATTGAGAGAAATATATAAATCAAGCGAAACTAAAAAAAAAAAAGAAAAAGATTCTATAACCCGCAATCATATAATTCATAAATCCTTTAGTCGAATTCAATCTACATATTGGACAAATTTTTTACTGACAGAAAAAAAAATGAAAGATCTGACTGATAGAACAAGCACAATCAGAAATCAAATAAAAAGAATTACAAAAAATAAAAAAAAAGTGACTCCAGAAATAAATGATAGTCCTAATAAAACAAGTTATAATGCTAAAAGATTCGAATCACCAAATTGGCAAATATTAAAAAGAAGAAATACTCGATTAATCCGTAAATTACATTATTTTATAAAATTTTTCACTGAAAGGATATACGCAGATATCCTTCTATCTATTATTAATATTCCCAGAATTAATATACAACTTTTTGTTGAATCAACAAAAAAAATGATTGATAAATCCATTTACAATAATAAAAAAAATAAAAAAAGAATTAATAAAACAAATCAAAATAAAATTCATTTTATTTCGACTATAAAAAAGTCACTTTATAATATTAGTAATAAGAATTCACAGAATTTTTTTGACTTATCCTCCTTGTCACAAGCATATGTATTTTACAAAATATCACAAACACAAGTTCTTAACTTGTATAAGTTAAGATCTATTCTTCAATATCACGGAACGTCTTTTTTTCTTAAGACTTCAATAAAAGATTATTTTGGAAAACAAGGAATAATTCATTATGAATTAAGACATAAGAAACTTCGGAATTCTGGAATAAATCAATGGAAAAACTGGTTAAGAGGTCATTATCAATACCATTTATCTCAGATTAGATGGTCTAGATTAATAGCAGCAAAATGGAAAAATAGAATCAATAAATGTCGTACAATTCAAAATCAAGATTTAAACAAAGAGAATTCATATGAAAAAGACCTATTAATTCATTACAAAAAACAAAACGATTACGAAGTATATTCATTACCAAATCAAAATGAGAATTTTCAAAAATACTATAGATATAATCTTTTATCTTATAGATCTATTAATTATGAAAATAAGAGGGACCCATATATTTATGGATCACCATTCCAAGTAAATAAGAATCGAGAGAGTTTTTATAATTACAACACACATAAACATAAGGGCAAATTTTTTGATATACTAGGGGATATCCCTATCAAAAATTATTTAGGAAAAAGTGATATTATGTATATGGAAAAAAATCCGGATCGAAAATATTTTGATTGGAAAATTCTCCATTTTTGTCTTAAAAAGAAAATCGATATTGAGGCCTGGATCAAGATCGATACCAACAAGAATAAAAATACTAAAACCGGGACTAATAATTATCAAATAATTGATAAAATTGATAAAAAAGATCTTTTTTATCTTACGATTCCTCAGGATCAAGAAATCAATTCACCCAATCAAAAAAAAATATTTTTTGATTGGATGGGAATGAATGAAGAAATACTAAGTCGTCCTATATCGAATCTGAAACTTTGGTTCTTCCCAGAATTTGTACTACTTTATAATGCATATAAAATTAAACCGTGGTTTATACCAAGCAAATTACTTTTT